ATAATAGCATGGCACTTTGAATTCGATATAATAAATTTTGTTTTCGAAACATTAGATTATGTATCGAGAGAGTAATATGAGAAAAAGGTATTTCCTATTTTATTATCGGAAGTCCAGTTCAGCGTCACAAACTTTTTTTCACACCAGAGGTCTCTTAAGAATATTTATAGTCTTCTAGAGAGTATAGAGCGAAAAAAAAAGATTCTTTTTTCCTTGGTTTATTTGATCAAACAAAAAAGCAACTTTGGGATTGCTGAATGACAGACAAATCACAGACAAAAAATATAATAAATATATAAAGCAACGGAGCCATCATAGTATTTTTGAATTCCTCCGAAAGGAAGGGTGGTAAGTTGATCATTTACCTATCGGGGTATGATCGATCCTATTTTTTTTGAAGGTAAGGGTCAATGTTATTGTAGAGCCGTATGCAATGGATAATGCCCGTACGGTTGTTCGATTCTATCTTTTTTTTTCTTGTTATTCTTTTATCTTTCTTTTATCTTCCCCTCATCTAGAGAAACCTTTTATTATCTTATATCATCAGGGTAATGATCCATCAACCTGCTGGTTCTTTTTCTGAAGTAGCAACGGGAGAATTCATCCTGGAAGTGGGAGAACTGCTGAAACTACGTGAAACCCTGACAAGGGTTTATGTACAAAGAACGGGCAAACCCTTATGGGTTGTATCCGAAGACATGGAAAGAGATGTTTTTATGTCAGCAACAGAGGCCCAAGCTTATGGAATTGTTGATCTTGTAGCGGTTGAATGACAATAGCCTGGATTTCTCGTCAATTCGTAATTTAAAATTAACCCTGCCGAGTTTCATTTTAATATTCTATGATGAATGATTTTTATTTCCTATTCTATTGAATAAAAGTAATTCATAATCATACGGTTAGGATCGATCTAAACCAGCCCATTATGTATATGATTCAACATGCCAACGATTAAACAACTTATTAGAAATACAAGACAGCCAATTAGAAATGTCACAAAATCCCCCGCACTTCGGGGATGCCCTCAGCGTCGAGGAACATGTACTAGGGTGTATGTGCGACTCGTTCAGATCATGAACTAGAACAAAGGAAAGAGAACAATGTTCAAATATAAATGATCAAATAGGATAGAACGGAAAAATGAACTACATTTCTTTTTTATTATCTAAAAAGATAATAAAATTGATCATATTCCTTTTATTTTGTATGAAATTTATGGTTTCTATTGGTGTAAAACCACTCACCTCAATTCAAGATGAGAAGCAATTCTCCATTGGTAGCAAATGGTTATCCATTAAGCGGAGGAAATCTTAGTTAACATAGACCCCTCTTGCAAGAACGGACTAACAGGGTCAGCTACCCAGCCAACTTTCATAATTAAATACCGTTACTGTATAGGTAGAGCTCGTTGTGAAAGACCTATTACTGGATAATTTATGGGTAGAGCCAAAGAATGTGAACTATACAAGTTAGCAATAACATTGATTAAATGAAGTAAAGGCTCCGGTGTATAGAAAAGACCTCACCGTTTAAGAAGTAACCATAGAAACGATGGAATCCACTATTTATTTATCATGCTATTTTTTTTTTTAATACCTAGTATATCGTATTTCGAGGTGAAATGCCTAGAAAAAAATCGTGGTTGGGAAGGTTATAGTAGCCAAAGCCATTGGAATTTTTAGTTTATACATTGGAAAAATCCGTTTTGTTATTAATATACTAGGAAAGGGCCAAAAGAATAACTGAAAGAAAGGAAATCTATTAGTTATTCGTTAAAGTTTCATTTATTCAATGACCAGAATTAGACGGGGATATATCGCTCGGAGACGTAGAACAAAAATTCGTTTATTTGCATCAAGCTTTCGGGGGGCTCATTCAAGACTTACTCGAACTATTACTCAACAAAAAATAAGAGCTTTGGTTTCGGCTCATCGCGATAGGGATAAGCAAAAAATAAATTTTCGTCGTTTGTGGATCACTCGAATAAATGCAGCAATTCGTGAAAAGGGGGTATGCTATAGTTATAGTAGGTTAATAAATGATCTGTACAAGAGACAGTTGATTCTTAATCGTAAAATACTTGCACAAATAGCTATCTCAAATAGGAATTGTCTTTATATGATTTCCAATGAGATCATAAAAGAAGTAAGTTGGAAGGAATCCACCGGTTAAACGGAGTTGCCCGGAGAATGAACTCCGGGAAGGTCGAATAAAAATGAATGAATAGAATATGATAAAATATGAGAAAGTAGTCAAAATAAATATGAATCAACACGTTCAATAAAAAAATTTATTCTTCCCAGATTATTATTTTTTTTCTTACGACACGAGAATTCACTTTGGATTCTTGGATTTTTCCAACAAAAGACCAATCCGCTTTTGAGTTCGGATGGGGATTTGAATTCAAGTGAAGAAAGAGTAAACCTATCTTTTTCTGGCTCTAAGACTAGGAGTTCTAGTGGTCGACTCGGTTCTTTCAAATTGTTTCTCATTATTAAGA